AGGAATAGAGTTTCGTTTCGTAAAGCAATGAAAAAAGCTATTGAATTAACTGAACAGGCGGGTACAAAAGGAGTTCAAGTACAAATTGCGGGACGTATCGACGGAAAAGAGATTGCACGTGTCGAATGGAGCAGAGAGGGTAGGGTTCCTCTACAAACCATTCGAGCTAAAATTGATTATTGTTCCTATACAGTTCGAACTATTTATGGGGTATTAGGAATCAAAGTTTGGATATTTGTAAATAAAGAATAAAAAAATTATCCTTTTCTTTAAGGTTCCATGTTTCGGTAAAACCAAAAAATTACAAATTCTTACATTGTTATTCCAAAAAAATGATAATTTTTCAAATTTTATAAGATTGAATAAATAATCTCAATTAATCATTTGATATTGATATAATTGCTATGCTTAGTGTGCGACTCGTTGTTTTTTTTTAGAGTGGGTTAGAGTTCAACAATAAAATAAACCGACTTGTAGTATGAATTAATTAATAATGAACTAATAACCAACTCATCGCTTCGGATTATCTGGATTTAAAGAACTAATCAAAATTGAAAATATAAATAAAGATATGATATTTTGGTGATATAATTATAGCAACTGAGATATTAGATATTGTATAAAAAAAAAAAAAGAAAAACGAATCATATTATTACTTGTAAAGCAATAAGAATATACAGATAAATGAAAGGGTGAAAGAAAGAGAGAAAATAGAATATAAATAAATATACAGCAATGATATAGAATTCGAATATGTAAAGGTCTTTTGGTTATCTCATAAAAGGTAGTGTAATAAAGCATCAATACTAACTAATCCATATATGGATAAATATATTCCCATAATAAAAAAATAAAGAGCATTGGGTCAATAAAAACTAAGAAGGTTGATTCAAGAAAAAAATTTAAAATCTATATTATTTTAAATCTTATTTGAAAGGCTCCATTGTAGAATTCCAGACCTAATCATTAATCGAGAAGCGATGGGAACGACGAAACCTGTGAATATCTAAGATTAAAAAAAAAAAATCTTTATGATTCATTGGGCAGGATAGCGGAACGAACCAAGAACCAATCCATTTTTTTTTAGGAGTCATGGGATAACCCAGCATTACATATAAAAGAAAATGGATAATGAAAGAGTAAATATTCGCTCGCGAAATTTTTTTTTATTTCAAAATGGGAGCCAATCCGATACGATAAAGATGAAATAAAAAAAAGATTCGTTAGAACCTTCTATTATAATAGAACAAAACATCTAGTTATATATTAAGTAACTATGATATAACTATATAGTTAGTTATATATAGTTATAACCATATGGGTAGGAAAAATTGTCTAGTAAGAATACATGTCTAGTTCTATATCGAAACAGGATATACAAATTTCCAATAGATCAGTCGATTCTATGAAATATCAAAAAAACCCCGCGATTCTATTATATTATTCATTAAACATATGTATATATATTGTATATTATATTGGCATTGGTTAAATCTATCTATTTTGTTTAATTACTTTATTCGCGAGGAGCCGTATGAGGTGAAAATCTCATGTACGGTTCTGTAATAGCGATGGAATTTGAAAACAACCATCAACTATAACCCCAAAAGAACCAGATTCCGTAAACAACATAGAGGCAGAATGAAAGGAATATCCTATCGAGGTAATAATATTTGCTTCGGAAGATATGCTCTTCAGGCACTTGAGCCCGCTTGGATCACATCTAGACAAATAGAAGCAGGGCGGCGGGCAATGTCACGAAATGTCCGACGAGGTGGACAAATATGGGTACGCATATTTCCAGACAAACCGGTTACAGTAAGACCTACCGAAACGCGTATGGGTTCGGGAAAAGGATCTCCCGAATATTGGGTAGCTGTCGTTAAACCAGGTCGAATACTTTATGAAATGGGCGGAGTCGCGGAAAATATAGCCAGAAGGGCTATTTCAATAGCAGCATCAAAAATGCCTATCCGAACCCAATTCATTATTTCAAGATAATAATTAGAACCAAAGGAAAGAGGTCTTTAGGAAGAAAAATAATTGCAATTGTAGGTTTCTTTTTTTTGTTGAATGCAGAATATTCTTTTTTTTTACTTCAAGCTTTTGACTGAAAGAACAGAAAAAATAAAAAAAAAAATATGATTCAACCTCAAACCCATTTGAATGTAGCCGATAACAGCGGAGCCCGCCAATTGATGTGTATTCGAATCATAGGAGCCAGTAATCGACGATATGCTTATATTGGTGACATTGTTGTTGCTGTAATCAAGGAAGCAGTACCCAATACGTCTTTAGAAAGATCAGAAGTGATCAGAGCTGTAATTGTACGTACTTGTAAAGAACTCAAACGTAACAACGGCATGATAATACAGTATGATGATAATGCTGCGGTTGTGATTGATCAAGAAGGAAATCCAAAAGGAACTAGAATTTTTGGCGCAATCCCCCGGGAATTGAGACAGTTAAATTTCACTAAAATAGTTTCATTAGCACCTGAGGTATTATAAGCCGAAACCATGATATAGATATATCATTTGTGAATGAAATAGATTACTTAATAGATTATGTCTTACACATATACCTTCTGTAGTAATTAATTCTATTAATTATTAAATAATTATTTAATTCTATTAGTAGTATATTATATATATGTATATATAATTATATATAATATATATATATAATTTTATATAATATAAAAAAAAATATTTTCATATTTAAATCTCATATTTGAAAATAAATATCAAATATTGAATATATATATATTTAAAATAAAATTTCAGAAAAAAAAAAGTAAAAAAAAAAGGGAGCATGTTGATTATATCGAAAGGAAAGGGCAACATAGATTTTCCTTTATTATGGGTAAGGACACCATCGCTGACATAATAACCTCCATACGAAATGCTGACATGAATAGAAGAGGAACGGTTCAAATACCATCTACTAACATCACTGAAAACATTGTAAAAATGCTTTTACGAGAGGGTTTTCTTGAAAACGTGAGAAAACATAGGGAAAGGGACAATTTTTTTTTAGTTTTAACTCTACGGTATAGAAGAAATAGAAAAGGATCATATAAAACGAGTTTGAATTTAAAACGGATCAGTACACCTGGTCTACGAATCTATTCGAATTATCAACAAATTCCAAGAATTTTAGGAGGGATGGGGATTGTAATTCTTTCTACTTCTAGAGGTATAATGACAGATCGAGAGGCTCGATTAGAAAGAATCGGCGGAGAAGTTTTATGTTATATATGGTAATCTTTCTGATATCCGAATTATATTATATGAAATGCAAAACTTCTATAAATTTTTGTGAAAAAAAAAAGAGAGAGAGAAAGGTCTCTGATATCACTCCTCATACTTTAATGAATGCGTGAAAGGGGTTTAACAGGAACAGGAATAAAAAAACAAACGGATTCATGAGGGTTTAATTAAATTTTTGAATAAATTTCCAGAGGTATGTTCCAGATTCATTTTTATTTTCATAATGAAAATATGATTCTAGACTATCTTTCTGAAAAGGTTCGACGTACTCTTCTTTTTTTTTATACGTATACGACAGAGAAAGCGAAAATGAAAGTATAAGTTATTTTATTACACTCACCGTTTTTTCAGCCTCAACATTTTGGGGTACGATTTTCGAAGTTAAAAATTTAAGGAAACCATATTTTCTTCCAATTAAATGGATTCGGGATTAAGTTAAGGAATGACAAATATGAAAATAAGGGCCTCTGTTCGTAAAATTTGTGAAAAATGTCGATTGATCCGCAGGCGAGGGCGAATTATAGTAATTTGTTCCAATCCAAGACATAAACAAAGACAAGGATAATACTTCCACAAGAAAGGGCTTTCAATTATAAAGGACTGAATGCAAAAATAACAATATTTAAAAGATTTTGAATTTCAATATAATATAAATTACACTAAATTACATAAAATTATATACGATTATATATATAAATCATATTATTTATATTAAGATATATAGTTTATATTAAGATATATAGTATATAAGATATATAGTAACATATTTGAATATATGCAAATTTCAAATTATTGAAATTCTAAATTATATTTATATATATATATATTATATATATTATAAGTATAATAGTTTATATTTTAAATAAATCAGAAATTCCATTTTTGGTAATTGTATTCTATATTAATAGAAATAGAATACATAGATATCGAATACAATTAATATTCTATTAATTGTAGTTTCTAATAAAAAAAAAAAATAAAGCATCCGTTTTTGACATGAAATGGATATATCCATATACCTCGGACTTCTATTTATGAAATAACAAAAAGATAATAAGATATGGCAAAACCTATACCAAAAATTGGTTCGCGTAAAAATGGACGTATTGGTTCTCGTAAGCATACTCGTAAAATACCAAAGGGAGTTATTCATGTTCAAGCAAGTTTCAACAATACCATTGTGACTGTTACAGATGTACGGGGTCGGGTCATTTCGTGGTCCTCTGCTGGTACTTGTGGATTCAAGGGTACACGAAGAGGAACACCATTTGCCGCTCAAACCGCAGCAGGAAATGCTATTCGAACAGTAGCGGATCAAGGCATGCAACGAGCAGAAGTCATGATAAAAGGTCCCGGTCTCGGAAGAGATGCGGCATTAAGAGCTATTCGTAGAAGTGGCATACTATTAAATTTTATACGGGATGTAACCCCTATGCCACATAATGGGTGTAGGTCCCCTAAAAAAAGACGTGTGTAAAACGAAAAATAAACATAGAAGAGATTGGATTTCAAGAGAAATAAACAATTCAAGGATTTGAAAAAAAAAAAGAAAATAGATTACTATGGTTCGAGAGAAAGTAAGAGTATCTACTCAGACACTACAGTGGAAGTGTGTTGAATCAAGAGTAGACAATAAGCGTCTTTATTATGGTCGCTTTATTCTGTCTTCACTTATGAAAGGCCAAGCCGATACAATAGGCATTGCGATGCGAAGAATTTTGCTCGGAG